TATCTAGGCATATATATTCTATTTCTTCATATTTTGACTTCTATGAAGTTTCTTTCTTTGCTACAGCTCATAAAAATCGTTGTTTCGAACGATATATATGTAGAAAGCCTATTTCTATTTTTTTTGTATAGTATTTATTACTATTAGTGGAGGTTCTTTTCTTTTTTCTTTCTATAGTGGAGATAGTCGCACGTAATGACAGATCACGGCCATATTGTTAAAAGCTTGAGGTAAGAAAGGGTTTCGTTCGAGTGCCCGAAAATAGTATTCCAAAGCTTTTGTATGTTCTCCGTTACTTGTGTGGATAAGGCCTATGTTATAAAGTATATAACTTCGATCATAGGGATCAATTTCCAGTCGCATAGCCTCATAATAATTCTGTAAAGCTTCCGCATAATTTCCTTCAGATTGAGCCGACATCCGTTACGGTCGTCATTCGGTTCAAAGAATCTCCGTTCCAGAACCGTACGTGAGATTTTCATCTCATACGGCTCCTCCTTTATGTGGATAATGATAAACATCCATGGAATCAAAAAAGATTGCAATATTCTCATTATCAACTGAGCGGGACTAGTGTTTTTACACGAAATCTCTAGCCAACCTTTCTGTAAAGGATCTTTTATTAACATTTAGTAAGTTATTACTGGATAAATAGTAACTTCAACAATTTATTTGTCCTCAACGCCGCTTAATTTCCCGGAATTAGTCACTTCAACAGTCTTCGATGGTTATAAGGGTATCCAAAATACGAACGAGATGGATGTTTGTTGTCCCAACCATTCTAGTTAGTCCCCATCCCGATAAGAAAGGAAGGATTTTTTTACAAAGTTTTCTCCTGTTGTTGATTCCCTAGCGTAGTGCTTCTTCCGCCATGCCGCCTATTGGTACTAGTGGAGTAGGATTCACCTAACCCCATACATAGGTATATATAGGTATAACCTTTCGCTTAATACTATAAACCTAAAATTGAAGCATATTGAGGCTGCATTAATCGGGAATACACGACAGAAGGGATTAATCGTTTTATTTCCAAACTTCACCTTCAGCAAGCGTAGGTTTTTTTTTTTTCAAAATTTTTTTTTATTTGTCTCTGAAGAATGTATCTTTCTCCTAAGACTGAGATCGGTAAAAAAAAAAATAATCAAATCGCACCATCTCTGTAATAAGTGAATGCCTCTTTTTCTCCAGAAGTTGTCGGAATTATTCGTAATAAGATATTGGCTACAATGGTAAAGGTCTTATCAATAAAATTTCCATTTATCCGAGATCTAGTCATAGGTAGCAATCCATTCTATAATTTCATTTTTTATCGCGTGATAAAATAAATAATTCCCCAAACAAAGGAATTGTACAATACAGTACGAAATAACGTAAAAATGGACTTATTAATCAAATTACTTTATTCTACGGTAGGCCTTGAAGTAGATTTTTTTTTGAAAAAAAAAAACAAATTCTTTCTATTTTTTTAGTTTCAATTGTGTGCGCCTACGCAAATGGGATATAAATGCCTCACTATTCACTCGGTTTAGGGACATAATCATTATGTAGGAGAGATGGCCGAGTGGTTCAAGGCGTAGCATTGGAACTGCTATGTAGGCTTTTTGTTTACCGAGGGTTCGAATCCCTCTCTTTCCGCACGCTTACCAAGTTCATCAATGTTACTGACCTCAATGTTTGAAATAATAATAGATAACATTATTGCAACTTTGATATGGATTCTCTATTCCGAATTTGTTTCTGTAATATAGAAAATTGTGGATAAAGTGGGCAAGGAATAACAATTTTCCTACACCCACTTCTATACACGAATGGGGAAAAATACTCGGATCAAAATTCTTGTTATTTTAACGAGGTTTAAGTCTGACGAGAATAATATTCTACAACCAGCAATTCATTAATTTTCAAACCAACCCATTTACGATCTATTATTTGATTGACTAATCCTTTATATTGGAATGGATGAAGAGTCAAATGGGTTGGCAATTCTTTGCGGGGGGCTGATTCAAGAGAATTTTGAATCAGAGTTCTCGATTTTTGTTCATCCTTGGCTGTAATAATATCTTCAGGTTTACAACGATAACTTGGTATATCTACTATACGACCATTAACTAAAACATGTCTGTGGTTAACTAATTGACGGGCTTGAGGAATAGTCGCAGCCATACCCAATCGAAAAAGTATGTTATCCAAACGCATTTCTAGTAATTGCAGTAAAACCTGACCGGTTGACCCTTTCGCTTTTCCAGCGATACGAACGTATTTAAGCAATTGTCGTTCTGTAAGACCATAATGAAAACGCAATTTTTGTTTTTCTTCTAAACGAATACGATATTGAGATTTTTTACTGGAGCGCGATTGTTCGCTTCCAACTGGAAGCTCTTTTCTGGTTAGTCCTGGTAAAGCCCCCAGACGGCGTATTTTTTTGAAACGAGGCCCTCTGTAACGTGACATAAACACTCCTTTTTAAAATGGAAAATCTCATAAAGAAAAATTTAAACTAAACTAAATGACAAATATTATATTATAAATTAAGTGAAATCTACTTAAAGTATTGTACTATTTAAAGTATTGTACTATTAAAGTATTGTACTATTAAAGTATTGTACTACAAATAGTGTAGTACAAAGAAGAATTGGAAAGATTCTATCAGTATCCGAATTGAATTCTATTAGATATCCATATAAATAAAAAAAGGCGGTTATTTTATTGCTTTGTTCTACAGAAAAGGAACTCCCTATTATTTTCCTAATATAAAAAGAGATTCTCCCTTATGTCAAAAATGAAAAAAAAAAAATAGAGAGAGAAAAAAGCCGGCTATCGGAATCGAACCGATGACCATCGCATTACAAATGCGATGCTCTAACCTCTGAGCTAAGCGGGCTCTCAGAACACAAATTGTGCATTTATCAGAATTCTTTCCTAAACTACTGGGATCCTAGTTATTAACTATTTAATATTAGCTCTTCATAACACAATTACTATATCATAACATAATCAAATAAATACAAACATACAAATAAATATGGAATATCCCATATTTATTTGATATTCTAGTATATAACATATGATAAAAATCGGAATCATTTTAAAATAAGAATAAAAATTCTTTTAATTACCAGTTACCTAGAATACTCTTTTTATCCATTTATCTAATAAGTAAGAATTTATCAAATAAATATTTTTTGATCAATAAAAACAGAATTTGATAAACAAGAATTTTCATTCATATAGTAAGATTCTCTTTTTTTTGAGTTTTTAATCCCATTTCATTTTGGAATATTTTCGATTCTTCAAATTTCTATTATTTATTATATTTTAATATATTTTATCTATTTCTATTATTAATAATTCATATTTATGAGATGTATTTATCCCGATCCTTATTATTTTTATTTATTTGAGATAAGATAATTTTAATTATTAAAAGTAGAATTATATAATATAGGAAGATTCTTTCTATGTATATATTCTTTAGATATTCTTTAATATTCTAGAATACCTTATATTTCATTCTATCTAGATTAAAAAATATATATATATAGAAAATAGTAAAGAGTATATAGAATATTATCTTCAATATAAATAAATATTTTAAGATATATTAATTAAATATTCTTAATATATTTATTTTATTGAATTTTAAATTCAATAATGACTAATTAGATTACAGTTATTTATATTCAAAAATGAATATGCATTAAGATGAAATATGTATAATGTATTTTATTTTATACATAGAATATATCCGATTTATACATATCCATTCGAATTCTCCAAAATTGGATGGATTATCAAAAGAAATTGGATTGGATAAGTAATTAAAAATGAGATCTTTCTATTGAATTTCTAAATGAATGTCGAATTAGAAATTAAGAAATAGATTTTTTTTATTTTCGTTTTGTTATTATAACGTCTGTATCTGTCTGCTCGAAGGAAAAAAGGAATCGAACGTTAGAGTATTCAAAATTATATCAAAAAAGAATAGAAGGGGGACATCTAAAATAGAGATATATGTAGTATATATCTCTGTATATTGAATTGCGAATACAGAGATAATAGAATCATTTCTGATTCGACTAAATATGGGTATCTGATATAGATGAAAGAAAATCAATCAACAAAAAACAAATAGAAGGAAATTTTTCGCAACCCAATATGGGAGTAGGTTTCGAATAAATTCAACAGTTCCAGCATATAATTCTCATAATACAAATGAAAAAACATCCTAATGCGATATGATATCAATCTCAAAGAAAAAACGGGGGATATGGCGAAATTGGTAGACGCTACGGACTTAATTGGATTGAGCCTTGGTATGGAAACTTACCAAGTGAAAACTTTCAAATTCAGAGAAACCCTGGAATTCAAAATGGGCAATCCTGAGCCAAATCCTTCTTTCCGAAAACAAACAAATAAAAGTTCAGAAAGTGAAAATCAAAAAAGGATAGGTGCAGAGACTCAATGGAAGCTGTTCTAACAAATGGAGTTGACAACATTCAATTGATTAATGAAGATTTCGAACTTCTATTTGTAAATATTTTGATTCTATCACAATTGAAACATTCGAATCAAATCAATTACAACTGGAAGAAAAAATGACTGAATATTCATTGCTCAAATCAGTCACTCCACCATAATCTGATGGATCTTTTGAATAACTGATTAATCAGACGAGAATAAAGATAGAGTCCCATTCTACATGTCAATACCGACATCAATGAAATTTTTAGTAAGAGGAAAATCCGTCGACTTTAGAAATCGTGAGGGTTCAAGTCCCTCTATCCCCAAAAGCCAATTAAATTCCCTCATTTTTATGGCCCTTTTTTTATTTAGTTGACATAGACTCAAGTAATTTCTTAAAATTAGGATGGTGCGTCCAGAATGGTCGGGATAGCTCAGCCGGTAGAGCAGAGGACTGAAAATCCTCGTGTCACCAGTTCAAATCTGGTTCCCGGCGACTCATTATGTATGAGTATCTATTCCCATATTTCTTTTCAAAA